ATAGATATAACTGCTATTTATTTGCTGAATAGACAGATTAGTTGAAAAAATCATGACTATACTTAACAATAAAATACTTGGAAAAGCCCACATACGATGAAGATTTTTTGTTGCTGTCGGAAAAATAACAAGTCCCACTCCTATTAATATAGGAACTAAAAGTGGAATGAAAGGTAAAATACACGCATATTGATATGTCTGTTCCATAAAAAAAGTTTTTAAAATTTTTCATTAATATTAAATTAACGGTTTCCAATTCACCCGGCCTTACCTCTTTTTAAAGGAGTCAATAAAAAAATGAAAATATGTACTAACTTAAATACTATTTTTTAAATTTTTATTTCTTCTTACTTATTCGTTCTGAATTTCTGCTAAATACTTCAAATATTCAAATCAAGAAGTTACAATTGGTCAAATCATATGAAAGAAATAGATTAATTACCAATTTCCTTCAAATTTGAAAATTCAAGTCAAATTAGGCATATTTTTCTCGGATTTGACAAGTTATTCAAAATATTATTTTTTCGATTTTTAGAAATATTTTCTGCGATTTTGCCATACTGTTCACGCATCTTATCTATTCTTTTATATTTTTCGAAAAAAAAAATTTCTAGAAAAGAAATACATAGTGAATCAGAAAAGCTCATATTTTTTTGAACAATAGATGTCTTTCACATCCAGCTATACCAATGAGTAATCTCTTAATTTTTATTTAAATGGCAGTTCCGAAAAAACGTACTTCTGCATCAAAAAAGCGTATTCGTAAAAATTTTTGGAAAAAGAAGGGGTATAGGGCGGCGTTAAAAGCATTTTCCTTAGGTAAATCTCTTTCTACCGGGAATTCAAAAAGTTTTTTTGTGCGACAAACAAATAAACTAAGTAATAAAACATAACACGTTAGAATAATCTAAACCGGCCTGACTCAAAAGTGGAGTCATTTCAGAAAATTCCCGAATTCCATTTCCTTGAATGGGGAATGGAATTCGTTCCGCTCTTATAGCATATGTAGAATAAGAATTTTTCTGTTTACCTTACCCAATTCAAAAAAGTATTCTTTTTCATTTTTAGTATATTTTATCATTTTCAAGGCGAGGGGGGTCTAATTTTCCCCATTAACTTATTTGTAATATAAGGTTTTCTTTTTTGTACAACTTTCTTACTTTTATATTTTTATATAAATTCTTATATAGCCCCCATATCTATCGCCATCAAGCCACACAAAAACCCTTAGTGAAAATAGTTTGGATAAATATGTGTCAATTTTGAATGATCTAAAATAGGTTCTTTTTTTTTGTTCATCCATAAAACGGCTTTTTTGGTTTCACTTTTTGAAATAAAAAAAATTCAAAATGGTTAATTAAAAAAAATGTTTTTGGGGGAGGGTGAGTCCCATTCCTTAATTCATAGTAGGATTTACAAGAGTTGAGTTGAAAAGGGTATAAAATACAAAATAAAAAAAATCCTAAAGGAAACTAATGAACCTTCAAATACCTATTTTAACAAATTTTTATTCATCAATTTGAATCTTGCCTAAAACATATTGCACTCAATTTAATTCGTAAATCTAGACGATTATTTATTCATAGGTTATTATGAAGTCAAGACAGGCCGCTATGGTGAAATCGGTAGACACGCTGCTCTTAGGAAGCAGTGCTAGAGCATCTCGGTTCGAGTCCGAGTGGCGGCATATCATCTCTTAAAAAAAAGAAAATTGATCCTATAATAGATTCAATTGCTAATTTCGATTTTATAATTAAGGAACTCTTTATTTTATGATATTTTCAACCTTAGAGCATATATTAACTCATATTTCTTTTTCGATCATTTCAATTATAATTACAATTCATTTGATAACCTTTTTAGTCGATGAAATCGTAAAACTAGATGATTCATCCAAAACGGGCATGATAATGACTTTTTTATGTATAACAGGATTATTAATTTCTCGTTGGATTTATTCGGGACATTTTCCACTAAGTGATTTATATGAATCGTTAATCTTTCTTTCGTGGGGTTTTTCCTTTATTTATATAGTTTCATATTTCAAAAAAAACCAAAGTATTCTAAGCACAATAATTGGCCCGACTGCTCTTTTTTCCCAGGGCTTTGCTACTTCAGGTCTTTTAACTGAAATACACGAATCGACAATATTAGTACCCGCTCTTCAATCCGAGTGGCTAATAATGCACGTAAGTATGATGATATTAGGCTATGCGGCCCTTTTATGTGGATCATTATTATCAGTCTCACTTCTAGTCATTACAGTTAGAAAAAAGCTTTCTCTTTTTTCTACGAGCAATCATTTATTGAATTTAAATGACTCATTTTTCCTTGGTGAAATCGAATACATGAATGAAAAAAGGGATGTTTTACAAAAAACTTCTTTTTTTTTCCAAAGGAATTATTATAGATCACAGTTGATTCAAAAATTGGATTATTGGAGTTATCGAGTTATTAGTCTAGGATTTATCTTTTTAACCATAGGAATTCTTTCTGGGGCAGTATGGGCTAACGAAGCATGGGGATCCTATTGGAGTTGGGACCCAAAGGAAACTTGGGCTTTTATTACTTGGATCATATTTTCCATTTATTTACATACTCGAACAAATATAAAACTGAAGGGTACTAATTCAGCAATTGTAGCGTCTATTGGATTTCTTATAATTTGGATATGCTATTTTGGAGTCAATCTATTAGGAATAGGACTACATAGTTATGGTTCATTTACATTAACATCTAATTGAATTCAACAAAAAAGGGGGTTCTTACAAATAGCAATAAAAGGGTGTACAACGCGGATCAGATAAAAAAACTTTGTGCGAGTTGGCGAGAGCCTGTCGAATCCTATTTGAATAGGATTCGACAGGCTCTTTGTCATTGTACCATTTTACAACGAACGTTTTTGTAAATCATAAGATTTATAAATTATCTAAAAAAAAATTAGATAGAATAACTTCAACCTTTTCAACTGATAGTGAAAGAACGAAATCGGGGTACATACCAATACCGAGTACGGGTAAAAAAATAGAAACCGAAAGAAATAACTCTCGCGGCCCAGAATCAAAAAAATAAGAGTCTGGGCCATTAAATATCTTGTATCCATAAAACATCTGTCGTAACATAGATAATAAATAAATAGGAGTTAATATCATTCCAATTGCCATTACAAAAGTAATTGGAAGTTTTGTCATTAAAAGATATTTTGGACTAGTAATTAGTCCAAAAAAAACTATTAATTCGGCAACAAAACCACTCATGCCAGGTAATGCAAGGGAGGCCATCGAAAAGCTACTGAACATCGTGAATATTTTTGGCATTGGAATACCTATTCCGCCCATTTCGTCAAGATAAACAAGACGTATTCTATCATAAGTTGTTCCGGCCAAGAAAAAAAGCGCCGCGCCAATAAATCCATGAGAGATTATTTGTAAAAGGGCTCCGTTGAGTCCCATATCTGTGATAGAACCAATTCCTATAATTATGAAACCCATATGAGATACAGAGGAATAGGCTATTCTTTTTTTTAAATTCCGTTGACCGAGAGATGTTGAAGCCGCATAGATTATTTGCATTGCGCCTACTACAATTAACCAAGGAGAAAATATAGAATGAGCATGAGGAAATAATTCCATATTGATCCGAACTAATCCATACGCTCCCATTTTTAATAAGATTCCGGCTAGAAGCATACAAGTACTATAATGTGCTTCTCCGTGGGTATCGGGTAACCATATATGTAGGGGTATGATTGGTAATTTGACAGCAAAAGCAAGAAAAAATCCAATATAAAATAGTATTTCCAAGTTCACAGGATAGGACCGGTTGGCTAATATTTCAAAATTTAATGTTGGTTCAGTAGAACCATATAAACCGATACCCAGAACTCCCATTAAAAGAAAAATAGAACCCCCCGCCGTGTACAAAATAAATTTGGTAGCTGAGTATAGGCGTTTTTTTCCTCCCCACATCGATACAAGTAGATAAACGGGAATTAATTCTAACTCCCACATGAGGAAAAAAAGTAAAAGATCTCTAGAAGAAAATAATCCTATTTGCCCACTGTACATTGCTAACATCAGGAAATGAAATAATCGAGAATCTCGAGTAACCGGCCAAGCCGCTAAAGTAGCTAAAGTGGTGATGAATCCCGTCAGTAAAATGGGTCCTATCGAGAGTCCGTCTATTCCTAATCTCCAATGGAAATCCAAAAAATGGATCCATTTATAATCCTCCATTAATTGAATTAATGGATCATCCGATTGAAAATGATAACAGAAGGCATAAGTCGTTAGAAGAAGTTCTAAGATGCACGTACATATAGTATACCAACGCATTACTCTATTTCCCCTGTGTGGAAGAAAAAAAATGAAGCAACCCGCAAATATGGGTAAAACTACAATTATTGTTAAGCAAGGAAAATGGTTCGTGGTAAAGACAAGATACACTTGGGCCAGAAAAATCCGTGCTCAATTAAATTTTATTTTAAGCACGGACTTTTTCGATAAAAAAAAAAAAGAAAATGGATTCAAGTAGATTTTTATGGAATGTATCAATAAGCTAGACCCATACTGCGAGTTGTTTCATGCCATAAATAAACCCGAACGCTCAAAAAATCCGTTGGACAGGCGGATTCACATCTCTTACAACCAACACAGTCCTCAGTCCTTGGAGCAGAGGCGATTTGTTTAGCTTTACATCCGTCCCAGGGGATCATTTCTAATACATCCGTGGGGCACGCCCGAACACATTGAGTACATCCTATACATGTATCATAAATCTTTACTGAATGTGACATTGGATCTATACGTTTTTGAACGGCATAAATTTTCGGTCTAGTAAACTAACTTATAAATGAATCCTATAGTTAGATACCAGACGAATCAATGAGTGATAAGAATCAATTTACTTCCGAATTGATTTATGAGGTAGAGCCAAAATACTTTGATTTCTTATGTTTTTGCAACTACGATTATACCCTACTATAGACATATCAAACCCGC